ACAGCATCTATAGGATAACTTCCGTCTTGAAAGTTATTTGGCGTTTTTATACGATATCCGCGATTCCTCTCGATTTGTAATTCAATACACAAATTAATTGGTTCCGTTAGGTTAGCTATATGCTGTGTATTATCAACGATTTCCACAGAAGGTGGTAAGATAATGTCTTGAGCAGTTACATATCCAGGACCCTTGATACAAATAGACGCGTTACGAGTTCCATATAGATTACTTCTCAATACAATTTCTTTCAAATTCATTAAAATTTCATGTACGGATTCTTGAATACCTATTATGGTAGAATATTCATGTGGTATTTTCTCAGATTTTGCGCGTGTGATACATGTTCCTTCTATTTCTCCGAGCAAAGCTCTTCGCATCGCAATTCCTATTGTATCTGCTTGACCTTTCATAAGTGGGGCCAGAATAAAGCGTCCATAATAAAGACGCTTACTGTCTGCTCTTGATTCAACACACTTCCACTGTAGTGTCCGAGTAGATACTGTTACTTTCTCTCGAACCATAGTATATTATTTGATCAAATCATTGAATTATTTATTTCTCTTGAAATCTCTTCAATGTTTATTTTTACACACGCCTTTTTTTAGGGGGCCTACAGCCATTATGTGGCATAGGGGTTACATCGCGTATGAAACTTAATAGTATACCACTTCTACGAATAGCTCTTAATGCCGCATCTCTTCCGAGACCCGGGCCTTTTATCATGACTTCTGCTCGTTGCATACCTTGATCCACTACTGTCCTAATAGCATTTCCTGCTGCGGTTTGAGCGGCAAATGGTGTACCTCTTCTTGTACCCTTGAATCCACAAGCCCCGGCGGAGGACCAAGAAATTACTCGACCCCGCACATCTGTAACAGTCACAATCGTATTATTGAAACTTGCTTGAACATGAATAACTCCCTTTGGTACTCTACGCGCATTCTTACGTGAACCAATACGTCTATTTCTACGTGAACCAATTTTTGGTATAGGTTTTGCCATATTTTATCATCTCATAAATATAAGTCAGAGATATATGGATATATCCATTTCATGTCAAAACGTATCCTTATTTTTTTTTACTTATTTATTTGTACATCTGTACATCGGTTACTTTTGATTTCGAGAGTCCTTTTTGCTTTAGAAAGATTAGCCTTGTCTTTGTTTATGTCTCGGGTTGGAACAAATTACTATAATTCGTCCCCGCCTACGGATCAATCGACATTTTTCACAAATTTTACGAACAGAGGCCCTTATTTTCATATTTGTTATTCCTTTTCTTACTATTTATTGGAAGAAAATAAGTTTCTTGAAATTTTTAACTTCGAATTGTATCCCCACGAAAGAATGTTGAAATTGAAAAAACCACCGAATCATTCGAGTCTTTGTTTTGGAGTCTATAAACTATACGTCCTTTGGTTGAAATAAGGACTTACCTCAATTTTTATTCTATTTCTTGGTAGTATACGTATAAAACAACGTCGAATCCTTTCCGAAACAAAAACCAGAATCATATTTTCATTATCTCAAATCTAAACGAACCCGGAAGATACATACCATTGGTAGGTTGTTCAGTAATTAAACCCTCATGAATCTTTTTTTGTTTCATTCCAGGTAAAACCGCTTTGAAGTATCAACTAATGTAAGAGGGGTAATATTATAAAGTTGTCCTTTCTCTTTTTTCACAAATATGAAAGTTCTTCGTATAATTCGTCTATCAGAAAGATTACCATATATAACACAAAATTTCTCCGCCGATTCCTTCTATTCGAGCCCTTCGGTCTGTCATTATACCTCGAGAAGTAGAAAGAATTACAATCCCCATTCCGCCTAAAATTCTAGGAATTTTTTGATAGTTAGAATATATTCGTAAACCGGGTCGACTGATCCGTTTTAAATTTAAAACAGTTCTATACGATCCTTTTCTATTTCTTCTATGTCGTAGTGTTAAAACCAAAAAATATTTATTGCTTTCCTGATGTTTTCTCACGTTTTCAATAAAACCTTCTTGTAAAAGGATTTTAACAATATTTTCAGTGGTGTTAGTAGATGGTATTCGAACTGTTCTTTTTTTATTCATGTCAGCATTTCGTATAGCGGTTATTATGTCAGCAATAGTGTCTTTACTCATGATAAACTAAGATTTTTGTTGCCCCCAAATTTTGATATAATCAACATGCTCTTTTTCTTTTTTTATTTATCTTTATTTCTGAATTATTAAAGGTATATACGTGATATATAAACAATCTACTAATTAATCGGTTTCATTCAAATACCAAATACTATAACTATATTACGGCCTTCCCTTATAATACTTCGGGTGCTAATGAAACTATTTTAGTGAAATTTAACTGTCTTAATTCCCGGGCGATCGCGCCAAAAATTCGGGTTCCTTTAGGATTTCCTTCTTGATCAATAACAACTGCAGCGTTGTCATCATATCGTATTATCATACCGTTGTCGCGTTTGAGTTCTTTACAAGTACGTACAATTACAGCTCGGATTACTTCTGATCTTTCTAGAGGTGTATTTGGTACGGCTTCCTTGATTACAGCAACAATAACGTCACCAATATGAGCATATCGTCGATTACTAGCTCCTATGATTCGAATACACATCAATTCTCGGGCTCCACTGTTATCCGCTACATTTAAATGGGTTTGAGGTTGAATCATATCGTTTTTTTATCGATTTTTTTTTGTTTTCAATGCAAGGGTCTAAAAAAAAGAAATATTATTTGTTCAAAACAAAAAACCTGCAATTTTTTTTTCATACAAAAGACCCCTTTCCTTTGTTTCTACATCCCTATCCCGAAAGAATGAATTGAGTTCGTATAGGCATTTTGGATGCCGCTATTGAAATTGCCCTTCTGGCTATATTTTCTGCTACTCCGCTCATTTCATAAAGTATTCTACCGGGTTTAACAACAGCTACCCAATATTCGGGAGATCCTTTCCCCGAACCCATACGTGTTTCTGTAGGTCTTACTGTAACGGGTTTGTCTGGAAATATGCGTACCCATATTTTTCCACCGCGGCGTGCGTTTCGTGTCATTGCTCGCCGCCCTGCTTCTATTTGTCTAGATGTGATCCAAGCGGGTTCAAGCGCTTGAAGAGCATATCTACCGAAGCAAATACGATTGCCTCGATAAGATATTCCTTTCATTCTTCCTCTATGTTGTTTACGGAATCTGGTTCTTTTGGGGTTATAGTTGATGGTTGTTTATCAATTCCATCCATCTCTACTACAGAACTGGACATGAGAGTTTCTTCTCATCCAGCTCCTCGCGAATTAAACAATTAAAAAATAATATACACGGTGAATAATATACGGAATCATGGTATTCTTTTAAATTTTATCTAATCTATATCTATTATAAATTTTAAATTTTTTGTGTTTTAATATATAATTAAACACGTCTTCTATTTATAGATAATGTGGTTTTTATATAACGTTATCGTTATAATGAATCTTTATTTTCTTTTTCCTTTGTATTATCATATCGAATCGACTAAAATTTAGAAATAAAAAAAAATTCGCGGGCGAATATTTACTCTTTCAACATTCAATTGTAAGATTAGTCTATGACATGACCTCTCAGAATAAATGAATAGGTTTCTGGTTCGTTCCGCCATCCTACCCAATGAATCATTAGGATTCGTTTTCAATAGAATCTTATGCATTCACAGGTTCTGTCGTCCCCACCACTTCTCGATTAATGGTTAGGTCTGAATTCTACAACGGAGCCCTTAAATGAAATTTATTAATGAATGAAATTTTTTCTTGAGTCAACCTTCTCAGTCTTTATTGGCTCAGGGCTCTTGATTTTTTCTTCTATGCACCTATTTGTCTAATTATGGATCAATCAGTATTGATGCTTTATTACATTCCCTTTATATGAGATGACTCATAGACCTTACATATTGGAATTATATATCATTGATATTTCTTTTCCTATCTTTCTCTCACCCTTCCATTTATCTGTATACTTTTATTGCTTTACAACTCATAATCAGATTGGTTTTTCTTTTGTGTTTATGCAAAAAAGATTTCAGTTGCTACAACGATATGACTCATATATCATATCTTGACTGGTTCCTTATATCCAGATAATGCGAAGCGATGAGTTGATTATTAGTTCTATAGTTATCAGTTCGTACTACGGGCCGGTCGATTTTGTTGAATCCTATAATCCTAAAAAAACCAACGAGTCACACACTAAGCATAGCAATTATATCAAACGATTAATCGAATTTTTATTCAACCTTATAGAATTGTTCATTTTTTTTTTTTTATTTAACAGAAAAGGAATGGAAGAGTTTGCCTTTTTTGTTTTATCAACAGATAGAACTAAATACAAGTAAAGTAAGTTCTTATTATTCCTCGTCTACAAATATCCAAATTTTGATGCCTAATACCCCATAGATAGTTCGAACTGCGTAGGCACAATAATCAATTTTAGCTCGAATGGTTTGTAGAGGAACCCTACCTTCTCTGATCCATTCAACACGTGCAATTTCTTTTCCGTCGATACGCCCTGCAATTTGTACTTGAATTCCTTTTGTACCTGCCTGTTCAGTTAATTCAATAGCTTTTTTCATTGCTTTGCGAAATGAAACTCTATTCTTTAATTGTCCGGCTATAAATTCTGCAAGAATATTGGGGTGCCCATAGGGATTTGAAATTCTTCTAATAGCAATGTTGAGTTTTCGGTTTACACAATTGAGTTCTTTTTGGACATTCATCTGTAATTCTTCGATTCTTCTAGTCCTGTCTTCTATTAATAACTTGGGGAATCCCATATAGATTATGACCTGAATCAAATCGATTCTTTTTTGAATCTCTATACGTGCAATTCCCTCGACATTAGAGGATATTTTCATATTCTTTTGTACATAATTTTTGATACAATCTCGTATTTTTTGATCTTCTTGTAGATCCTCTGAATAATTTTTTGGTTGCGCAAACCAAAGAGAATGATGACCTTGGGTTCCACC